CACAATTGCAGAATTTGCGCCTTGCAAATTTGCATTTGTTCTAGTATGTAAATAAATCGCGAATATGGTCCAAGTAATAAATGCCCAAGTTTCTTTTGGGTCCCAATTCCAATATGACCCCCATGCCTCATTAGCCCAGACTGCTCCCGAAAGAATACCTATGGTTAAAAATATAAACCCGAGACTAATGACACGGCAACTCCAACAATCCAATTGCTGAACCAATTGATACCTGTGATAATTTCTAAACGAAATAAAACCATTGTTTCCTAAAACGTTGCTTATTTCATTCACATATTTGATTTCGCCAAAGGAAAATTCTTCAAGTACATTATTGCTTTTGCGGTTACCAAAAATCTCTATGTTTTTTCGAAATGTAATGACTAGAAGAGCTACTGAGAATAATGATCCACACAGAAGAGCTGCATAGCTCAATACCATCATACTTACGTGCATCATTAACCACTGTGATTGGAGAGCGGGTACTAATATTGTGGATTGATGCATTTCAGTTAAAAGACCCGAAGTAGCAAAGCCTTGGGTAAAAATAGCACTTGGTGCGGTTATTGCATTGAAATTATTTTTCTGGTTCCTAAAATAGGGAACCATATGAATAACGTAGAAACTCCATGAAAGGAACATTAATGATTCATATAAATCACTTAAGGGTAAATGTCCTGAATAAATCCAACGAATAACTAATAATCCTGTTATACATAAAAAAGTAGCTACCATGCCTTTTTCCGACGAATCATATAGTCCTACGATTTCGTGGACTAATAAAGTCATCAAATAAATCGTAATTAAAATGGAAACAATCGACAAAGATATGTGAGTTAATATATGCTCTAAAGTTAAAAATATCATAAAATATCCTAAAAAAGGATGTCCTCCAACAATGTAAAATCCGTAATTGAATTCATTACATTATAGGAGTTATAATAGCATTTCTTTGACTAGTATTTCATGCCGCCACTCGGACTCGAACCGAGATGCTCTAGCACTGCTTCCTAAGAGCAGCGTGTCTACCGATTTCACCATAGCGGCTTGCTCGAAATCATAATAGCCCATCCATCTTCAATCGTCGAGATTGAAGGAGGCAATTCAATGAAATATCCTTGAGAAAACATTAATAAAGCTCTCTCAAATTCCTATTTGAACGTTCAATAACCCTTAATTGTAGTGTGTGATGGTGTTAGTTTTAACAATGTGCATATGAATCTGAAATGAATAAAAAAAGATTTTTTATGAATCGCAATTTTATCACTACGGCCAAGGGAGGGATTGCTGTAAATATTTGGATAGCTTAGTATCAAAATTCACTGAATTACTGGGATTTTCATTCTGTCTATAAATAATTAGTGTTAGTATTGGTCAAACCAATTAGGTATTTGGTTATCCATATAACAAAAGAGTGAAAATTTCTATTCAATATTTATAGTCATTTTATTATACTTCGAAAATGAATTTCGAAAGATAAAGAGAATAGAGTTATCAAGATCTTTTATTCATCTGGAATGATATTGCGATTTATAGATGGGTGTCTTGGTCGATCCTATAGTTCAAACATATGATATAAATATAATTATAATATATATTAATATTATATATATTCAAAAATAGGATATATATTTGGGATATAGAATCCAATAAACTAAACCGTCCTAAACTAAAGGAAAAACAAGAATTTGCTTATTGTGAAAAGCGAATCGATGGGGAAAATAACAATCCCCATCCCACAAAAACCTATTAAAGAGCAAGAACTTTGTCTCTTGTGCTTAACTTAATTCTTTTTTTGAATCCCTTTTCTAGTAGCCAGAAAAATTCTTATCCGACATACCACAATAGCCAATTCCATCTCATATTGATCAGTTCAAAATATTCGTTAATGATAATTATTTTTCTTATAAATAAGCCAATTGATCGATTCATATTGATTTATTCTAAGACTTTATTACATTACTTGTTTATCGCACAAAAAAACTTTTTGAATTCCCGGTAGAAAGAGATTTTGCTAAAGAAAAGGCTTTTACCGCTTCCCAATACCCTTTATTTTTCCAAATATTTTTACGAATACGCTTTTTGGATCTAGAAGTACGTTTCTTCGGAACCGCCATTAAAAAATGAAGAGGTTACTCATTGTTATAGTTAAATGTGAAAGACATCTATTGTTCAATATATATATCATTTTTTTTATTATACACAATATCCTTACATACAATATTAATGATTTATGCTGGCTAGTACTTTTATAGCGGATATTTTCATTTGTATCTATATCCATGGGTGGGATCCGTTGCTATAGAAATCAAATTGCTTGCCCTTGGTAAGAAGAAAATAATCAAAAGGGGTTTCAATTCGTATCTCTGTGCGTCATGTTACATTTCATTTCAAAGACTTAATTGAAAAGTTTCAGAACCCTTACCTAAATTAAGAAAACTAGACTGTAAAACTCTTTCTATTATTCTATTAATTGTAATTGATCAAGAAAGTATATCCAATAGAAATCAATTCTAAAATTCGAATGAGACTCGTAGTGAATCTGTTAATAGTGAATTTGTTAAATGCTATGTGACTTGAGAAAAAGGCCGTTTTCCAATTTATTCTTACAGTTCTGTGCGAACTAAAGTAACAGATACCAAATTGACAGATATCATGGAGTTTACCATAAACATAAGTTGTTTTTTTTTGAAGGAATGTAAGCAACTCAATCAGTTCCAGACCTAACTAGTTCACAACGAATTAATTATTCCGAATACGGATTCAAAATAAATATAAATTACCTAAAATAACGAGTTCTTTTTTTTATGTTTATTGGGTTAAATTATTGGTGGATCCTATGATCCATATCAGAATTAAGTACTTTTTTGGGGGTATCATTTTTTTTCCTTGTTCTATGAATCTTTATTGTAATAATGAAATTGAAATGGTTTAAAATATCATATTCTGTATCTTCAGAAATATCTTAGTTAATAATTAAATAGTAACTTTTCACCATTGACTTAATCTTTCTTATCATTTGACCAATTGTAACTTCCTTATTTGAATATTTGCAATTTTTGGGAAAGAATCAAAATTATTAAGAATTCAAATTCTATTTGAGTTCTTTTATCATAGCTTGGATTTTTTGTTTTTTATTTATTTGATTTTTGCTACTTTCGAAATATCTAAGAGCTGGTGAATCGGAAACAATAAAACAAGAAAAAAAAAGTTTGATTTTTTTATGAAAGATATATATCAATATGCATGGATCATACCTTTCGTTCCCCTTCCAGTTCCTCTAGCAATAGGGGCCGGGCTTCTCCTTGTTCCGACCGCAACAAAAAATCTTCGTCGTATATGGGCTTTTCCTAGTGTTTTATTACTAAGTATCGTTATGCTTTTTTCAGCCGACCTGTCTATTCAGCAAATAAATGGCAGTCCTATCTATCAATATGTATGGTCTTGGACCATCAATAATGATTTTTCCTTAGATTTCGGCTACTTGATAGATCCACTTACTTCCATTATGTCAATATTAATTACTACGGTTGGCATAATGGTTCTTATTTATAGTGACAATTATATGTCTCATGATCAAGGCTATTTGCAATTTTTTGCTTATATGAGTTTTTTCAATGCTTCTATGTTGGGATTAGTTACTAGTTCCAATTTGATACAAATTTATATTTTTTGGGAATTAGTTGGCATGTGCTCGTATCTATTAATAGGTTTTTGGTTCACACGACCAATTGCGGCAAGTGCTTGTCAAAAAGCCTTTGTAACTAATCGTGTAGGGGATTTTGGTTTATTTTTAGGAATCTTAGGTCTTTATTGGATAACAGGTAGTTTCGAATTTCGGGATTTGTTCGAAATAGTCAATGACTTGATTGATAATAATGGGGCTAATTCTTTATTTCTTACTTTGTGTGCTTCCCTATTATTTGTCGGTGCCATTGCGAAATCTGCACAATTCCCCCTTCATGTATGGTTACCTGATGCCATGGAAGGCCCTACTCCTATTTCGGCTCTTATACATGCTGCTACTATGGTAGCAGCGGGAATTTTTCTTGTAGCTAGACTTCTTCCTCTTTTCACAACCATACCTTACATAATGTATATAATTTCTTTGGTAGGTATAATAACAATACTATTAGGAGCTACTTTGGCTCTTGCTCAAAGAGACATTAAAAGAAGTTTAGCCTATTCTACAATGTCTCAATTGGGTTATATTATGTTAGCTTTAGGTATGGGATCTTATCGAGCTGCTTTATTTCATTTGATCACTCATGCCTATTCAAAAGCATTATTATTTTTAGGATCTGGATCTATTATTCATTCAATGGAAACCATTGTTGGATATTCGCCAGATAAAAGTCAGAACATGGCTCTTATGGGCGGTTTAACAAAATATGTGCCAATTACAAAAACTGCCTTTTTATTAGGTACACTTTCTCTTTGTGGTATTCCACCTCTTGCTTGTTTTTGGTCCAAAGACGAAATTCTTAATGATAGTTGGGTGTATTCACCCATTTTTGCAATAATAGCTTTTTTCACAGCAGGGTTAACTGCATTTTATATGTTTCGGATGTATTTACTTACTTTTGAAGGGCATTTAAACGTTCATTTTCAAAATTACAGCGGCAAAAAAAATAAAGCGTTCTATTCAATATCCATATGGGGCAAAGAAGTACCGAAGCCGATAAAAAATGATTTTCTTTTATCAACAATGAATAATAACGAAAGGGGTTCTCTTTTTTCGAAAAAAGCATATCCAATTGATGTTAATGTAAGAAATATGCTGCGGTCACTTATTACTATTAATGATTTTGCCAATAAAAGAACTTCCCTGTATCCCCATGAATCGGACAATACTATGTTATTACCACTTCTTGTATTGGTCTTATTTACTTTGTTCGTTGGATCCATAGGAATTCCTTTTGGTCAAGGAAGAATGGATTTTGATATATTATCAAAATGGTTAACTCCGTCGATAAACTTTTTACATTCAAATTCTAACA